TGCCCTAGGAAGGGGTATACCTTCGTTGTTGGCTTACAAGGCCAATATTTTTGTTAAATTACTTGGACGTCTTCATTTAGGTTTTAGTAAATAATTTTCGAATAAACCTGCTAGGGGTATTAGGATAAGAATGAGTAGGAAGTATAGAATGGATGCTAGTTGACCAATGATAATGTAAGGTTGTTCAACTGGTTGGCCCCCAATTCAGGTAAGGGTGAATAGGTTAGCGGTTAAGAGTCAAAAAAGAGCTTGAGAGATTGGTCGGAATATCAGGCTACGTTGATTGGATGTATGGAGAAGAGGAATAATGAGAAGTACTAGGATGGATGCAAGTAGGGCTAGGACACCTCCTAGTTTGTTGGGAATTGATCGCAGGATTGCGTAAGCGAAGAGGAAATATCATTCTGGTTTGATATGAGGGGGTGTGTTGAGGGGATTGGCAGGAGAGAAGTTATCTGGGTCTCCCAGTAGGTCTGGAGAAAATAGGGCTAAAAGTATAAGTACGAGGAGCATTAAGATGAATCCTAGTGCGTCTTTAATTGTGTAGTAGGGGTGGAATGGAATTTTATCTGAGTCTGGGTTTACTCCTGAGGGGTTGTTTGAGCCAGTTTCGTGGAGGAATAGGAGGTGAACAATAGTCAGGGCTATAACAATGAATGGTAGGATGAAGTGGAAAGCAAAGAATCGTGTGAGGGTTGCTTTATCTACTGAAAACCCCCCTCAAATTCATTCTACGAGGGTAGTTCCGATATATGGGATAGCGGAGAGGAGATTAGTAATAACTGTGGCTCCTCAGAAGGATATTTGTCCTCATGGGAGAACATATCCTACGAAGGCGGTAGCTATAACGGTTAGTAGAAGGATAACACCGATATTTCATGTTTCTTTAAATAAGAATGAGCCGTAGTAGATACCTCGTCCTACGTGGAGGAATAAGCATATGAAGAATATTGAGGCTCCGTTGGCGTGGAGATTTCGAATTAGTCAACCGTAATTTACATCTCGACAGATGTGGGCTACTGATGAGAAGGCGGTTAAAGTGTCTGAGGTGTAGTGTATAGCTAAGAATAGGCCTGTTAGGATTTGGATTACAAGGCAGGTGCCTAGTAATGAGCCGAAATTTCATCAGGCAGAGATATTGGAGGGTGCTGGTAAGTCAATGAAGGAGTCGTTGACGATTTTTATTAGTGGGTGGGTTTTACGTAGGTTGGTCATTAGTTTTTGTAGTTGAAGAACAACGGTGGTTTTTCATGCCATAGGTTATGGTTAGAGTCCATACTAAAATTAATGAAAATAATACTCATTTTTTTGCTTTCTCTCCTATTTATCTTTGGGTTTGTAGCTTTTGCTTCTAAACCTTCACCGGTATATGGTGGTTTAAGTTTAGTAGTGAGTGGAGGTTTGGGATGTGCTATTGTGGTTAGTTTAGAAGATGTCTTTTTAGGTTTAGTAGTTTTTTTAGTTTATCTTGGTGGCATGCTTGTAGTATTTGGTTATACGGCTGCAATGGCTACTGAGGAGTACCCTGAGAGTTGAATTGGTAATTCGGTGGCGTTGAGTATATTATTATTTGCGCTGGTGATAGAGTTATTGTGATACTTTATGTCTGGTGAAGTTGAATTAGTTACTGCAGTTGAGTTATTTGATACTATTGGTAACTACTGCGTAGGGCAAGATTATAGTGGAGTTTCTTTATTGTACGGGTGTGGAGGATGAGCATTAGTTCTGTTAGGCTGGATTCTTTTTATTACGATTTATATTGTTTTAGAAGTCGTTCGTGGTTGTAATTAGATAACTGTTGTGATAATTAAGATAGAGATGATGAACGATATGAAGTATATTTTGATTAGTCCTTTATGGGCAGAAGTTATAGATGAAGATGCGATGGTATGGAGATCAGCTTGGCCTTTTGGGCCTGTTTTTTCATATCAGTTAAGATCAATTAGTATGGTAGCGATATGTTGACCTAATTTTAAGTTTGTTAGGGGGTAAATACGGTGAAATAGATGTGTAAAGTATCCTAACATGTTTGAGAAGTTATGAGTATGGATTATATTTAGTATAGGTGAAGAGTTAGTTAATTTGTTTAGTTCCATGGCAATGAATAAGCCTGCGATAGTGACGATTAATGCTGATAGTTTAGTTATAGTAGGCATAGTAAGTGGAATTATGGATGTAGGTGGAATATTTATAGTTAGGAGGAAGCCAGCGAAAATACTGCCTAGGGCTAGTCGAATAATAGGATTAATTAGGCTGGGGTTATTTTCATTTAGTGGGGAGAGTGGAGGGAATCGGGGTTGGTTGAGTAAGGCAAAGTATACGATTCGCAGGCTGTATACGGCTGTTAGAGCTGTAGCAATTATTGTAATAAGAAGTGCTCATAGGTTAACATAGGATGAGTTTATTGCTTCAATAATAGAATCTTTGGAGTAGAATCCTGCTAAGAATGGGGTGCCAATAAGTGCTAGGCTTCCTGTTATTAAGGCAGATGAAGTAATAGGAAGTGTGGTTAAGAGACCCCCTATTTTGCGAATGTCTTGCTCGTCATTGAGGCTGTGGATAATAGAGCCGGAGCATAGAAAGAGTATTGCTTTGAAGAATGCGTGGGTACAAATATGGAGGAATGCCAAGTGAGGCTGGTTTAAGCCAATAGTTACTATTATGAGACCTAGTTGACTAGAGGTAGAGAATGCTACGATTTTTTTAATATCGTTTTGGGTGATTGCGCAGATTGCAGTAAATAGAGTAGTAATTGCTCCCAGGCATAGTGCTGTGGTGAGGGTTATATTATTATTTTGTAATATAGGATGGAAGCGAATGAGTAGGAAAATCCCTGCAACTACTATAGTGCTTGAGTGAAGAAGGGCTGAGACTGGAGTTGGACCTTCTATGGCTGAAGGTAGTCATGGGTGAAGACCGAATTGGGCTGATTTGCCTGTTGCGGCAATGATTAGTCCTAGGAGGGCTAGTGTATTCATATCCGTTATGAAAATTTGTTGAAGGTCTCATGAGTTACTGTGAATTATTAATCATGCTATTGTTAGCATAAATCCAATATCTCCAATGCGGTTATAAAGGACAGCTTGAAGAGCTGCTGTGTTGGCATCGGTTCGGCCGTATCATCATCCGATCAGTATAAATGATATAATGCCTACGCCTTCTCAGCCAATAAATAGTTGGAAGAGGTTATTGGCTGATACGAGGATGATTATGGTAAATAGAAATGTGATTAGGTATTTAAAGAATCGGTGGATGTTAGGGTCTGAATGTATGTATCATAGGGAAAATTCTAGGATAGATCAGGTTACATATAGTGCGATTGGAATGAAGATAAGAGCGAAATAGTCTAGTTTAAAGCTTATAGAAATGTTAAATGAGCTAATTGAGAATCATTGTCAATTAGTAATTGTTGATTCTTGGCCCGAGTAAATGAATATGAGGGTTGGAGGTAGGCTAGTAAAGAAGGCTAGTTTTACTGCATTTTTACAGTATAAGGGGAAGTGTTGGGTTTTATGGGGAGTAACAATATTAATGATTAGTGGAAAGATTAAAATGCTAATGGATAGTAAAATGAGTGTATTAATTAATATATTAATTACTTTTATTTGGAGTTGCACCAAAGTTTTTGGTTCCTAAGACCAATGGATTACTATTATCCTTTAAAAGTAAGAAAGCCGCATGTGTTAAATGCGGGTTAAAGAGTTAGCAGTTCTTTGGACTTTCTCGGCATATAAGAAGGTTCAAACTTCTATGTTTAGATTCACAATCTAATGTTTTTATTAAACTATATTTGCAGTATGTAAGACCCAAAATGAATTTGGGGCTTAAGGAGATGATGAGTTGGGGAATAAGGTGAAGGGTTATAAGGATGTGTTCGCGGGTTATGGAGGGTTTGATAGGATTTATGTGGTGTGTAAATTTACCTCGTTGTGAGGTAATTAATATATGTAAAGAGTAGAGTGCAGTAATTACTGTGTTGATTCCTAGTAAGATTATGGAGAAGTTAGATCATGAGAAGGATGAAATGATGACTATAAGTTCTCCTAGCAGGTTAATGGTTGGGGGTAGGGCTAAATTAGCTAAACTAGCTAATAGTCATCAGGCACATATAAGGGGAAGAATTATTTGAAGGCCTCGAGTGAGAATTATTGTTCGGCTGTGGATACGTTCATAATTAGTGTTAGCTAGGCAGAATAATATAGAGGAGGTGAGGCCATGAGCAATTATCAGGGTTGTAGCTCCTATAAAGCTTAGTGTGGATTGTATGAGAGCAGCAATAATAACTAGACCTATGTGGCTGACAGAGGAATAAGCGATGAGTGATTTTAAGTCTGTCTGGCGTAAGCAGATAGAGCTTGTTATGATTATGCCTCATATAGATAGAATGATGAATGGATAAGCTAGGTTAGTAGTGACTGGGTGGGTAAAAATTGTAATTCGTATGATGCCATAACCTCCAAGTTTCAGGAGAATAGCGGCTAAGACTATAGAGCCTGCGATTGGGGCTTCAACGTGGGCTTTGGGAAGTCATAGGTGGAGGCCATATAGAGGTATTTTGACTATAAATGCAATTATGCATGCGTATCATAGAATAGAGCCTGAGGGGGAAAAGTTTAAAGCTGGGGAGAATAGGGATATAGTTAAGATATGTAGGGATCCAAGGTTATAGTATATGAGTAATAGAGCGACTAGTAATGGTAGTGATCCTGCTAGGGTATAAAAGAGAAAATATAAGCCAGCGTTTAGTCGTTCATTTTGGTTTCCTCATCGTGTGATTACGATAAGGGTGGGGATGAGTGTTGTTTCGAATAAAATGTAAAATATGATAAGTTCTGACGATGTAAAGGCTGCAATTAGGGATAGTTGAAGGATAATTAATATAGTTAGGTATACTTTTTTTCGGAGTAATGGTTCATTGGTTAAATGGCTTTGGCTGGCAATTATTATTAATGGTAGTAATCAGCAAGATAGAACTAGTAAGGGGCTTGATAGGGAATCTATAGAGAAGGAGGAGTTGTAATTGTAACCTAGGTCTGAGTTGTGGTATAAGAGAGGTAAGCTAGCAGAACTAATAATAAGGCTATATATGGTGGGATTAATTCATACTCACTGTTTTTTGGAGTATCAGGTTAGGGGGATGAGCATTGAGGTTGGGATTAAGATTTTTAGCATTGTAGTAGATTTAGGTTTTGAATGTAATCGTTGCCATAGTTGGTAGAAGTTTTGACTAGTAGGGCTAATCCAATGCCTGCCTCGCATGCTGAAAAGACTAAAAGGATTAGGGGTAGTATTGATAAAGAAATTATGTGGAAATGAGAAATTAGAAGTGCTATAAGGACAAATAGGGATAGCATCATTCCTTCTAAACATAGAAGTGTTGATATAAGGTGTGATCGGTAAATGAGGACCCCTAGTAGGGCTAATGAGAAGGCTATAATTAGGTTTAAATTGATTGATATTATAAGGTAGTCATGGGTTTAAACCATGATTTATTGAGTCGAAATCAATTATCTTAATTAGATTAAAAACCTATTCGGTTCATTCTAGGCCTTTTTGGAATCATTCATAAGCCAGACCTGCTGTTAGTAGTAAAATTAAACCATATGAGAAGACTAGTGTGACTTTTGGATTAGGTAATTGGATTGCTCAGGGCAAGGGCAAGAGTAAGGCGATTTCTAGATCAAATAAGAGAAATGTAATGGCGACCAGAAAAAATTTTATTGAAAATGGCAGGCGAGCGGATCCCAGGGGGTCAAATCCGCACTCGTATGGGCTTGATTTCTCTAGGTATAAATATATTTGAGGCAGTCAAAAGGCAATTAAAACAACGATAGAGGCTAATAAAGTGTTTACTAGCAAGATAATAATAAGATTAATTATTTTTCTCTGGTTTACCCAGAACTTAATGATTGGAAATCAGTAGTACTAATTATACTAGAAAAATATGAACCTCATCAGTAGATAGAAACATAAAGGAATAATCATACTACGTCTACAAAGTGTCAGTATCAGGCTGCTGCCTCAAAGCCAAAATGATGAGTAGATGTGAAGTGATAATGAAATTGTCGGATTAAACAGACAATTAGGAAAGTAGAGCCAATAATGACATGTAGTCCATGAAATCCTGTAGCTACAAAGAAGGTTGAGCCATATACTCCATCTGAAATAGTAAAGGAGGCTTCATAATATTCTATGGCTTGTAGGGCTGTAAAATACATTCCTAGAATAATAGTAATGCCTAGTGCTTGAATCATTTGTTTGCGGTTTCCTTCTATAAGGCTATGATGGGCTCATGTAATTGATACTCCGGAAGCAAGGAGGATAGATGTATTAAGTAGTGGGACTTCTAGTGGGTTTAGGGGGTGGATACCCGTTGGGGGTCAGCAACCCCCAAGCTCGTGGGTTGGAGCTAGGCTAGAATGATAAAAAGCTCAGAAGAACCCCAAGAAGAAGAAAACTTCTGATAGGATGAAAAGAATTATGCCATATCGTAAACCTTTTTGGACAACAGGGGTATGATGACCTTGGTACGTCCCTTCTCGAACGATATCTCGTCATCATTGATATATTGTTAATAGTATGGTAGTGAGGCCAATGATTAATAGGGATAAAGAGTTATAATGGAATCATATAATAAGTCCTGATGTAATTAGGAGGGCTGAGAGGGCCCCTGTTAGAGGTCATGGACTGGGGTTAACTATGTGGTAGGCATGGGTTTGGTGGGTCATTATGAATTATCATGCAAATATAGGCTTACTAGGAGAGTAAAAACATAGGCTTGGATTATAGCTACTGCTAGTTCTAAGATTGTTAAGAGGAATAGGATAGTGAATGTAATTGTAGATACTGTTATGTTAATGGATGACAGGGCTAATGTTGCAGAGCCAATGAGGTGAATAAGAAGGTGGCCAGCAGTAATATTGGCTGTTAGTCGGACTGCTAAGGCTAGCGGTTGAATAAATAGGCTGATTGTTTCGATAATAATTAGTATAGGGATCAGTGGGGTAGGAGTTCCTTGAGGGAGGAAGTGGGCTAAAGAGACTTTGGGTTTGTTTCGGAAGCCTATAACTACTGTTCCTATTCAGAGTGGGATAGCTATACCGATATTTATTGATAGCTGTGTTGTTGGGGTGAAAGAATATGGAAGAAGACCCAGTAGATTTGTTGATGCAATAAATAATATAAGTGATATAAGTATTAGGGTTCATGATCGGCCTCGTTGATTGTGTATTGATATTATTTGTTTGGTAATTAGGCGAATTAATCAAATTTGTAAAATTTGGATTCGGTTGGGTAATCAACGTTTTGGGGTTGTTAAAATTAGGCATGGGAATAATATAATGATTGGTAGTGTTGAAATACCTAGGATAGTAGGGGTGATGAATGGGGCAAATAGATTTTCGTTCATTTTTTCTCTCAGGGTAAAGTTGTTTTTGTAGGTTTGATTTTTTCATTCTGTGCTATAATAGAGATTATATTTTGATTCATTATTTTTAGTTGATAAATGCAGAAAAGGGAAATAATCATAAGGGTAATAGTTAGAAATCATGTTGAAGTGTCTAATTGTGGCATGGGTTTTGAGGGATTTTTAATTCCTTAAAATACTAGCGGTATTTGGGTTCTACTCAAAAATGATTGCATCATAGAAGACCATTTTTCGAAATATTTTAGCGTAGATATCTCTAGAACAATTGGTATAAAACTATGGTTGGAGCCACAAATTTCTGAGCATTGACCATAGTAAATACCCGGTCGGGTAGATGTAAGGGTTACTTGATTAAGTCGTCCTGGGATAGCATCAGCTTTCAACCCCAGGGATGGTACGGCTCATGCATGGAGTACGTCTTCTGATGAAATTAATATACGGATTGAAAGTTCTATTGGTAGAACCATTCGATTGTCAACTTCAAGTAGTCGAAATTGACCTGGGTCTAAGTCACGGGTAGGAATCATATAAGAGTCAAATATTAAGTCTTCATAATCGGTATATTCATAACTTCAATACCATTGATGACCTATAGCTTTTACTGTTATATAAGGGTTATAAATTTCGTCTATTATGTATAGGATGCGAAGGGATGGGAGAGCAATTAGGATTAAGATAACAGCTGGTAGAATGGTTCAGATTGTTTCTACTTCTTGGGCATCCATTGTACTGGTATGAGTTAGTTTTGTTGTAAGTATTAAGAGAAGGATATATAGAACTAATGAGCTGATTAGGAAAACGATTATTAAGGTATGATCATGGAAATACGTTAATTCCTCTATAATAGGGGATGTGGCATCTTGAAAGCCTAGTTCTATTGGGTAAGGCATATAAGATATATAGGGTTTAAACCTATGATTTAACTATGGCAAAGTTTTGTAATGATTGTTACTAATATCTTATGAGAAAGTCATAGAGGTTATGGAGTTGACTTGAAATCAATTTTAGGGGGTTCAATTCCTCCCTTTCTTGTACCCAGTCTTAAGATTTAACGAAGACCGGCTGTTCAAATGTGTGATAAGGAGGGGGACAGCCGTATAGTCATTCGATATTGGTTGTGGTTAATTCAACGGAAGAGACTTCTCGTTTAGATGCAAAAGCCTCTCAGATGATAAATAATATAAGAATTACGGCAGTTAGGGAGATGAAGGAGCCAATTGATGATATAATATTTCATGTAGTGTAGGCATCTGGGTAATCTGAGTAACGTCGTGGTATGCCTGATAGTCCTAAGAAGTGTTGAGGGAAGAATGTTATATTCACTCCTACAAACATAATGAAAAAATGGATTTTTGCTCACATATCGCTAAGCATATAGCCTGTAAATAAAGGGAATCAGTGTACAAATCCTCCTATAATTGCGAATACGGCGCCTATTGAAAGGACATAGTGGAAGTGAGCTACCACATAGTAGGTATCATGAAGAACGATATCTAAAGATGAATTAGCTAGAACGATTCCTGTTAATCCTCCAATTGTAAATAGGAAAATAAACCCAAGGGCTCATAGTATTGCTGGGGATCATTTAATGTTACCTCCGTGGAGAGTGGCTAATCAGCTAAATACTTTCACCCCAGTAGGAATTGCAATAATTATCGTAGCTGAGGTGAAATAAGCTCGAGTATCTACGTCAAGTCCTACTGTAAACATGTGGTGGGCTCATACAATGAAGCCTAGGAATCCAATGGACATTATTGCTCATACTATTCCTATATAACCGAATGGTTCTTTTTTGCCAGAGTAGTAAGTTACAATGTGTGAAATAATACCGAAACCTGGAAGAATAAGAATGTATACTTCAGGGTGGCCAAAGAATCAGAAGAGATGTTGATACAAGATTGGGTCTCCTCCACCTGCTGGATCAAAGAATGTCGTATTTAGGTTGCGATCTGTAAGTAATATAGTAATTCCTGCAGCTAGAACTGGGAGGGATAGAAGGAGAAGAACTGCCGTGATTATTACTGATCAGACAAATAGTGGAGTTTGATATTGAGATATAGCTGGTGGTTTCATATTAATAATGGTTGTAATGAAATTAATAGCTCCTAGAATAGATGAAATTCCTGCAAGGTGAAGTGAAAAAATGGCAAGGTCCACGGAGGCTCCTGCGTGGGCTAAATTGCCAGCCAGAGGAGGATAGACTGTTCATCCGGTTCCAGCCCCGGCTTCAACTGTAGATGATGCAAGCAATAGGAGGAATGAAGGGGGTAATAATCAGAAGCTTATATTGTTTATGCGAGGGAAAGCTATGTCAGGTGCTCCAATTATTAGAGGAACTAGTCAGTTGCCAAACCCTCCAATTATAATGGGTATTACTATAAAGAAAATTATGACAAATGCGTGAGCGGTAACAATTACATTATAAATCTGATCATCCCCAATCAGGGTTCCAGGTTGGCCAAGCTCAGCTCGGATTAATAGGCTTAGAGCTGTACCAACTATTCCTGCTCAAGCACCAAATAGTAAGTAAAGGGTGCCAATATCTTTATGGTTTGTTGAGAATAGTCAACGGTTAATGAACATAGGTAAAATGGCTGAGGCAAGCATTGAACTGTAAATTCAAAGACAGAGACTAAATATCTCTTTTTACCAATGAAATAAATTGAAGCCAAATGTTTAGGTGCTTAGCTGTTAACTAAGATTTAGTGGGATAAAAACCCTCCAATTTAGAGGTAAAGACTTGTTTGGGTGCCCGGGGCCCCTCCGCCTTTTTTTTCTTACAAGGCGGAGGGGAAGTGAATGGGGCAAAGACTAGGTGAGTTTAACACCTACTTAAGGCTTTGAAGGCCTTTGGTCTAGGTTAGCCTAAGTCTTTATGAGGCCTTGAAGTATTTGTTACGTTGAATTGCAAATTCAGAGGAGTAGCTGATTGCTGCCAGGGCTTGAAGGATAGGGAGAATTTAGCTTAAGTTAAAGTGTTCGATTTGCGTTCGAAGGATGCAAGATAAAGGCTTGTAGTTCTTAGTATATTAGGTTAATTAGTAGGGGGGATAGAGGAAGAAGAAGAGATGAAATAATTGTAAGTGTGGGAATTATTGAGGTTATGTTAGTGGATGTGTGGAGTCAACGAAGTTTTGAGTTATTGGTTGTGGGGAATATGGTAAGGGCGGCTGCATAGATGATACGTATATAAAAGAAGAGATTGAGTAGGGCTGATAAGGCTATTGAGGTTGCTATTGTGATGTTGTTGTTGGTAACTAGTTCATGGAGAATGAATCATTTTGGAATAAAGCCTGTTAGGGGTGGGAGTCCTCCTAAGGAGAGTAGGGTGAGAAGAATAATAATAGTCATAGGGGCTGATTTGTTTCATAAGTTTGCGAGTGATTTGATTTTGGTGACTGAGGCGTGGTTAAGGATAAGGAATATTGTTAATGTAGTAAAGATGTAGATAATTAGGTTAAGTAGAGTTATTGCTGGGTTGATTAGAATAATGATTGTTATTCATCCTATATGTGCAATGGATGAATAGGCTAAGATTTTTCGGATGTGAGTTTGATTTAATCCTCCTCATCCACCTAGGATGGTTGATATAATGGCTAGTAAGGTTAAAATTTTTATGTCGAGCGATGGGGAAATTTGGTATATGATTGATGCGGGGGCAATTTTTTGTCAAGTTAATAGAACTATTCCGGATAATAGAGGGATTCCTTGTGTGACTTCGGGTACTCAGAAGTGGAAGGGTACAAGCCCTAGCTTTATAGCTAGGGCTAAGGTTATAATAATGGAGGCTCATTGGTTAGAAATTTGAAATAGGTTTCATTGATTTGTTATTCAAGCGTTGTAGATAATGGCAAATATAATTATTATTGAGGCGGTTGCTTGTGTGAGAAAATATTTGATAGCAGATTCTGAGGCTCGCATATGGTTGGGGTATGTTATTATGGGGATAATTGCTAGGGTATTAATTTCTAGGCCTATTCAGGCTGTTATTAAGTTGTTTCCAAATAAGGTAAGGGATGTACCGATAAGAAGACTCAGTGATATAATTATTAATACATAAGGGGACATTAGTATGGGAAGGGTGCAAACCAACATTTTCGGGGTATGGGCCCGATAGCTTATTTAGCTGACCTTACTAGAATGTGGTGTAAAGGAAACACAGAGGATTTTGAGTTCTTGGATATAGGTTCGAGTCCTATTGTTCTAGAAATAAGGGGGTTGAAACCCCTATAATTTATCCTATCAAGATAACTCTTTTGTCAGACATATTTCTTAGATTTGGGGAGGAATGCATGCTAGTGCGATTGGGATGGAAATGAATCAGAGGCATAGGGCTAATGTAATGGGTAAGAAGTTTTTTCATAATAAATGTATGAGTTGATCATATCGGAATCGGGGGTAGGATGCTCGAATTCATAAAAATATGAGTGTTAAGGCTGTTGTTTTGATTATAAAAGTTAATGAACTAGCATGAGGGGAAAATAGGTTAATTGAGGTCCCTATAAATAGAATAGCGGTTATGGCATTTATAGCGATAATATTAGCATATTCTGCTAGAAAGAATATGGCAAAAGGGCCTGCGGCATATTCTACGTTAAAGCCTGATACTAGTTCTGATTCACCTTCAGTTAAGTCGAAAGGGGCTCGATTAGTTTCGGCTAGGGTGGAAATGTATCATATTATAGCTAGTGGTCATGAGACGATAACTATTCATATGTTTTCTTGGGTAATAATAAGTGTTTTTAAAGTGAAGGAGCCATTAATGAGTATAATTGATAGGAGAATGATGGCTAAAGTTACTTCATAGGAGATGGTTTGAGCAACAGCTCGAAGGGCTCCAATTAGGGCATATTTTGAGTTGGATGCTCAGCCTGATCATAGGATTGAGTATACGGAGAGTCCTGACAGTGCTAGGATGAATAGTAGGCCTAGATTTATATCTACTAAGGTGTTAGGTATTGGGAGGGGTGTTCAGATGGTTAATGCTAGGGTTAGGGCTAAAATTGGGGCAATAATGAATATTAGTATTGAGGATGTGAGTGGTCGTAGGGGTTCTTTTGTGAATAGTTTTACTGCGTCAGCGAATGGTTGAAGTAGGCCAAAAGGTCCTACAATATTTGGGCCTTTGCGGAATTGTATGTAGCCTAGGACTTTTCGTTCAATTAGTGTAAGGAAGGCTACTGCTAGTAGGATAGGGACAATATATAAGAGTAGGTTAATAATGAACACATATTAAGGAGAGGATTTGAACCTCTGGGTGTAAAGGTTTAAGTTTTACGCAATTACCAACTCTGCCACCTTAATAACCATTTTCTATGGAGTAAAGATGTCGAATTAAGATATTAAGATAATTTCATATATTACTTCTAAGGCTCATTAGTAATGTTGGCCTTATTTCTCTTGTCCTTTCGTACTGGGAGAAATAAAAATACAGATAGAAACCGACCTGGATTTCTCCGGTCTGAACTCAGATCACGTAGGACTTTAATCGTTGAACAAACGAACCATTAATAGCGGTTACACCATTGGGATGTCCTGATCCAACATCGAGGTCGTAAACCCTAATTGTCGATATGGGCTCTTAAATAGGATTGCGCTGTTATCCCTGGGGTAACTTGTTCCGTTGATCAATATTTGGGTCAATTACTGGTATTGCTACACTTAGATTGGTAGAATCTAGGTTATGTCATTCGGAGGTTGTTTTATGCTCCGAGGTCACCCCAACCAAAGATTATGATATAGAGCTCGTGATCTTAGTCCTTTCGGGTGAAAATGGATAGAGATATATCATGAATCTTAAGCTCCACAGGGTCTTCTCGTCTTGTATTTATATCCCCGCCTCTGCACGGGGAGGTCAATTTCACTGATAGAGAATAAGAGACAGTTAAACCCTCGTCATGCCATTCATACGAGTCCCTAATTAGGAGACAAGTGATTATGCTACCTTTGCACGGTCAGGATACCGCGGCCGTTAAAGTTTAACTCACTGGGCAGGCGATGCCTCTAATATTTGTTATGCTAGAGGTGATGTTTTTGGTAAACAGGCGGGGTTTTAGTTTGCCGAGTTCCTTTTATTCTTTTTTATCTTTCCTTTAGATGCACACCTGTGTTGGGTTAACAATAAGTGATATAATTTGCTAGTTCTTGATTGTAATTATTGGTTTGTTAATTGTTAGTGGGTTTTCCGTTACTAATATAAGCTTGTGCAAGGAGAAGGGATTCTTGTTACTAATTTTAGCATTATGTCTTCTATAAAAATATAGGATCATCCAATATTCATATTAGGGGTTTTGTTTAATTAGTGGGATTAAGGAGTAATAATGTTTGAGCTTTAACGCTTTCTTAATTGGTGGCTGCTTTTAGGCCCACAATGTATGTAAGGATAGCATTACCCTCTAATAAAGTTTGTTTACATGATCAAAAGAGTTGTCCCTCTTTTGATTAGCTTTTAAATTTAAGGTGTGGTTTTATTTTCACTAAATATATAATTTAAAGTTGAACTAAAATTCGTATTTTGGACAACCAGCTATCTTTAAGTTCGATTGGCTTTTCACCTCTACTATAAAATCTTCTCACTATTTTGCTACATAGACGAGTTGGTTCTTATATACTGTTTTATAGTAGCTCACTTAATTTCGGGGGGTCGGGCGTAATTCTTTTTGTCCGGTTTAACTAGCTAAATCATTATGCAAAAGGTAAAAGGTTTAGTCTTTGCTTTTTTATGCTTTAATTTGTCTTTCAGTTTTCCCTTGCGGTACTATCGTTATAGCGCATTGTATCTGTTCTATCACCTATACTTGGATGAGTTAAATGTTTTGTAAATATAATAAAATAGTTATTTGAGGTTTGTAAAGGCTAAGCGCATGGCTCAAAATGGTCAGAATTAACTGAAATCTTTTAGGTGTAAGCTAAATGCTTTAAATTAAGCTACATTTTGGTATTCCAAGTGCACTTTCCAGTACACTTACCATGTTACGACTTTTCTCCTCTTTATTATGTATTAACTTTATTATTTATTTAGTTTGTATAATCGAGGAGGGTGACGGGCGGTGTGTGCGCGCCCTATTGCCTATTTCAATTAGGCTCTCTACTCCTAATTTACTACTAAATCCTCCTTCAGGTCTTAGATTTCATAAGGCCATTCGTTATGTTCTAGTTTAGAAAATGTAGCCCATTGCTTCCCTCTTCATATGCTACACCTTGACCTAACGTTTTTATGATTATATAGTTTTGCCTACTTTGGGTCCCTATTGGGGTGAGCTGACGATGGCGGTATATAGGCTGTATTGGCAAGAAGAGGTGGGGTTTATCGGGGTTTATCGATTATAGAACAGGCTCCTCTAGGTGGGTATAGGGCACCGCCAAGTCCTTTGAGTTTTAAGCATTAGCTAGTAGTTCCCTGGCGAATAGTTTTGTTTTTTAACTATTTGGGTTTAGGGCTAAGCATAGTGGGGTATCTAATCCCAGTTTGTGTCTTAGCTATCGTGTGTTCAGTGTAGATTAAAGTCACTTTAGTTGCATATTTTGGTATTAACTATAACGTTTTACAGTTTAGTTAGGTTTTAACTTTATTAGAGTATTATACTTAAACACGCTTTACGCCGGTGGTCTGTTAATTTGGGTTAATCGTATGACCGCGGTGGCTGGCACGAAATTTACCAACCCTATTAAATTATGACTCAGTCAAACTTTCGTTTATAGCTTAATGTTAGTCACTGCTGTATCCCGTGGGGGTGTGGTTAAGCAAGGTGTAATGGGCTACCCAGGGGGTGTGCCTGATACCAGCTCCTTTTAACTTTATATAGTTTTTAAGGGCATTCTCACCGGTTAGCGGAAACTTGCATGTGTAGGTCTAATTAGAATTAACAGTAAGGCTAGGACCAAACCTTTGTGTTTATGGGGCTTGTGAAAGCCCGTCTAAGCA